TTGTTAGGAAAGGGGTTGGCTTGATATTATCGTTGGTTTTGTAGAACTAATCATAAAGATATTGGAACTTTATATATTATTTTTGCTGTTTGGTCTGGTTTAGTTGGTACTAGGCTCAGAATTTTGATTCGGTTAGAGTTAGCTCGGCCAGGGTCATATTTAGGAGATGGGCATTTGTATAATGTAATTGTGACTGCCCATGCTTTTATTATAATTTTTTTTCTTGTTATGCCTATGATGGTTGGTGGTTTTGGTAATTGGTTAGTTCCGTTGATGCTTACATCTCCAGATATGTGTTTTCCTCGTATGAATAATATGAGGTTTTGGTTGTTGCCACCAGCTTTGTTTATACTTTTGTTTTCTGGGTTAGCTGGTACTGGTGTTGGTGCTGGTTGGACAATTTATCCGCCTTTATCTGGAAATTTAGCTCATGGAGATCAGTCAATAGATTTTGCTATTTTTTCTATGCATTTGGCTGGTGTTTCTTCTATTCTTGGTGCAATTAATTTTGTTACTACAATAATTAATATACGACCTGGAATTATAGAATTGAAGCGGGTTCCGTTATTTGTTTGGTCTGTTGCTATTACAGCTTTTTTGCTTATTATTGCTATGCCTGTATTGGCTGGGGCTCTTACTATGTTGCTGACTGATCGTCATTTTAATACTTCTTTTTTTGACCCGGGTGGGGGTGGTGATTCAATTTTATTTGTTCATTTGTTTTGGTTTTTTGGTCATCCTGAGGTGTATATTTTAATTTTACCTGGTTTTGGAATGATTTCACATGTTATTAAGGTTCATTCCGGTAAAATGTTGGTTTTTGGTACATTAGGAATAATTTACGCTATGATTTCAATTGGGGTTTTGGGTTTTATTGTTTGAGGACATCACATGTTTACTGTTGGTATAAATGTGGATAGGCGAGCTTATTTTAGTGCTGCAACAATGATTATTGCAATTCCGACTGGTGTTAAAGTTTTTAGATGGTTGGCTACTATGTGTGGTGGAAGAATTCATATGGAGCCTGCTATGTATTGGGCTGTTGGGTTTTTGTTTCTTTTTACTTTAGGGGGTTTGACTGGAATTATTTTGTCAAGGGCTTCTTTAGATATTGTTCTTCATGACACTTATTATGTGACTGCCCATTTTCATTACGTTTTGTCAATGGGAGCAGTGTTTGCTATTTTTAGTGGATTTCAGTATTGGTTTCCTATGATGAGAGGTGTTGGACTTCATCCAGTTTGGAGAAAAGGTCAGTTTTTGTTAATGTTTATTGGTGTAAATTTAACTTTTTTTCCTCAGCATTTCTTAGGATTAAGTGGAATGCCTCGACGATATTCAGATTATTCTGACGTTTATTCTTTTTATAATAGAATTTCAAGTCTTGGCTCTTGGGTTTCTTTTACGTCCTTAGTTGGATTTTTGTTCATTGTTTGGGAGGGGTTGTTATCGCAGCGTCCAATTTTGTTTGGGTTGGCTCTTTCAACTGAAGTTGAATGGCTTTCTGAGCGTTTCCCAGTTTCGTTTCATAACAAACCCGAAAATGTTTATGGAATTTCTTCTTAAAGACTTGATTTCACATAGAAATCGTTTTTAAAATCTTCTTTAGCAGGTAATTCTTGTTATGGTGCTTTTTGTTTTTTGGGGGGGGGGGGTAGGGGTATTTGGCTTGATTTACCAACAAAAAGGTAGGGTTCGGATCTCGGAGTTTAGTAAAAGAGAAAAAATTGAATTTGTTACTAGAAAAAGATTAAGTTATTAATTTAAATTTTAGATGTTAAGTTATTAGAAATTATTTTAATGGGGTAGTTTTGAGAGTTGGCTGAGTTAAGGTGGTAAGCTGTAAACTTATTGACAGGAATTGTTCCTACTTTCAAATACGGCATTATCTAAGGTGTGCTTAGGATTGGTTGAGTGGCAGAGTGGCGTCAGTTAAGTTTTGAGGATAGAATTAACTCTAAAATAATAAATTTAATTTTTTTTCATGATTCAGCAATGGTGCTGATTGTTTTTGTGATGGCTGTAGTTGGTTTTTTTTTGGTGTTATTTTTATCAACAGGTCTTAGATTTGGTATAAATGGGTTTACATCCCGGTTCATTAGAAGTAATGAAAAATTGGAGGTGTTTTGATCTACACTTCCAGCTGTTTTTTTATTTTTACTTGGGTGGGGTTCTTTACATAATTTATATTCGGCAGAGGTTAATGGTAGTGCTGGTACTGAGCCTTCTTTGAATGTAGTTGTTGTTGGTCATCAGTGATACTGAAGGTATGAGTATTATGATTCTGCTTTGGATTACTCGGCTTCTTCTGTTGAGTTTGATTCTTATTTGGTTCCTGAAGGTGATTTAGATGGATCACTTGGTTCTTGTTTCCGGATAAGAGAAGTTGATAATCCCATGGTTTTGCCTTCAGATTTAAGATTTCGTTTAATTTTTAGGAGTGATGATGTTATACACAGGTTTTATGTTCCAAGATTTGGGTTGAAGACTGATTGTATTCCAGGTCGTTTAAATAGAAATATTTTTAGTGTTGTTCTGGAAGGTGTTTTTTACGGTAAGTGTGCTGAGATTTGTGGAGCATATCATTCTGGGATACCTATTACTGTGGAGGTTATTTCTTCGTCTGATTGGTTGGGGTGGTATGAGGGTGGAGCTTGTGGTGAATTTTCTGAGTTTGTTGAATCTTTTTCTGGGTCTTAGTAACTTAGATACTATAATGCATAATTGGGTAAATAGTTTAATAAAAATATGGGTTTTGTAATCCTAAGATGTAATAAAATTACTTTGTCCTTTTAGTGAGAAGTATAAGTGTGTATGGTCAGTTTCGGCCTGATTGGAGGAATGTTTTCCCTTACTTTGGCCTTTTAAAATTGATTGTTTTGAAAACAACCTAGAAGTGTTTAAATCACTTAAAGGCTTTTAGTCTCTTAAGTTATTTAAACTGTTGGATTTCAAATCCGGAAATATGAGGGAATCTCTTAGAGTCTGATAAGTATTATTGTTTTTTGAGGTGTAAGAACACGTCGGTCTTTCGATCCGGAGTTGAAGAATTTTCTTCCAAATTTTTGGTGATTCTGTTTATAACAGAGTGGTAGTCTTAAGTGGGCTCAAAGGTTGTGAGATATTTCTATGGTGGGTTTGTATTTAGGGCTTTTATTTTTTTTTTAACTGGTTTTATAACTTTTTTAGGAATTATTGTTAGAAAGCGCTTAGCTTATAAGGATCGGGAGAAGATAACCTCTTTTGAGTGTGGTTTTGATCCAATTAGAAACTCTCGGAAAAGGTTTTCTGTTCGATTCTTTTTACTTTCAATCATTTTCCTTATTTTTGATATTGAGTTGATTTTAATTATTCCTTTTGTTTATAGAATTTCTGTTTCTAGTGTGTTGAGAACAGGTTTTTGTGTTGCATTTTTGGTTGTGTTATTAGGTGGTTTATTTCATGAAATGAATGAGGGAAGTCTTGATTGGACTCCGGTTAAAGCTGGAAGTATTTCCTCTTAGGTGTTTTCCTGCTATGCCAGATAAATGGGTTACTTTGATGTGGTAATTATGGTGTTTGTTTCCTGGTGGGTTGTGTGATTTTGGAGAGGTAGTTTATAAAGAATGTAAGTTTGTCAGTCTTATGGAGTTATTGTTGTAACTCTCTCTTTTTGTGGTAGCTAAGTTTAAGCAATAGGCTTTTAACCTTTGGATGCACACTGGTGCTCACAAATAGAGTGAAAGTATTGTTGAAATGGCAGAAGTATGATGCGTTGGATTTAAGCTTCAAAGATGAGGTTTAACCTCTTTTAACAAATGATTTGTTCTGTTTTATCAATAGTAGTAACTTCTGTGTTGTTTTTGGTGGGGGTTGCTTTTTTTATTGTTACTGAGCGTAAGGGTTTAGGAATAGTTCAGCTTCGACAAGGACCAAATAAAGTTGGTCTAAAAGGGATTGTTCAGCCGGTGTCTGATGGTGTTAAACTTTTTACTAAGGGCTGGGTGTATCCTGCTTCTTCCAACAAATTTCTATTTTTGATAGGTCCTTTTGTTTGTTTTTTTATTTCTTTTATGGGTTGGGTTTTATTTCCTTCTAGGAATCCTTCCTATTTTTTTGGATTTAGAACAATATTTTTTTTATCTTTATCTTGCTTAAATGTTTATGGGGTTATTTTGGTTGGTTGAAGGTCAAATTCTCAATATGCTTTGTTGGGATGTATGCGTGCTGTTGCACAGAGGCTTTCGTATGAATTGGTAATATCTACTGTTTTACTTTGTCCTCTTTTATTTTTTGGGTGTTTTGAATTATTTTCTTTCCGTGAAAGGGGTTTAGTTTTTTCAATAATTTCCTTGGAGGTTGGTTTTATTTGGTTTATTTGTGTTTTGGCAGAAACTAACCGGGCACCTTTTGATTTTGTTGAGGGGGAGTCTGAGCTTGTTTCTGGGTATAATGTTGAGTTTGGGGGTTTTGGTTTTGCTTTGATTGCTTTGGCTGAATATGGTAGAATTTTACTTATAAGGTTAGTCAGGTTCATTCTTTTTTTTGGGGGGTTGTGCTGGTTGAGGTTAGTTGGAAACATACTCATAGGGCTTGGTGTAGTTTTGGTGTCATACATTATTGTATGTGTTCGTGGGAGTTATCCTCGTTTTCGATATGATATGCTGATAGAGTTTTGTTGGAAGTGTTTGCTTCCTTTTTCTATTGGAATTCTTGTGTTATTTCTAGGGGTTTTGGTTTGATTATAAGAAGAAAGTTAGCAGAAGGGTAATGCGTTTGATTTAGGATCAAAAGGTTGTAATGTTTTACACTTTCTATTTTTGTTTTGCTTGATAAAAAGAGTCATTGTTTGGTGGGTTTTTTAGTTAAAAATTTTAGGCACGTACTATAGTACGTTAAATAATTTGAAATTGCTTTGTTTATTTTTTTTAGCAGGTAATTCAAGTGACCACGTGTTTACTTAAAATCAGGGCTGTTTTTTAGCAAAAACGGGTCAAACGTAAGTTTTTATAATTAAATAAAATGCCCCAATTTTGATGATAAATTAAGATTTTTAAGATTATTTTATTTAGCTAAAAATTTTGGGCATGTACTATGGTATAATATTAAGCAGTTTAAAATTACTTTGTTTTTTAGCAGGTACTTCAAGTAACTGCGTGTCTTCCTAAAATCAGGGCTGTTTTCTAACAAAAACGGGTCAAACGTAAGTTTCAAATGTAAAGTAAGGTGTGGTTTTAGAAAGTAAAATTGATGGTTTTTGGTATGTTTTTGAGTTTGTTAGTTTTAGTTTGTGTGGCTTTTCTGATAAAAAGTGAACACCCACTCACTTTAATGGCTTCAATTATTTTAGTGTCTCTATTTATGGGTGTAATTGTTAGAATGGAGAAGAGAGCTATGTTTGGTGCTTTCCTTATCTTGGTTTATGTTGGTGGTGTGATGATTGCTTTTTGCTATAGCTCTTCATTGACTCCCAACCCAGATTTTTATGGTGAATCCTCTAAAAATTCTATGGTTATCGGAGGGGTTGTAACCACTTTTTTCTTTTTTTTTCTTTTTTTTATGAGGTTGGGGTTGTCCGATTTTTCTTGGAGCTTAAGAAGAAGGTTTCAATTTAATAACCATTTAGGTTTCAATGATAGTTGGGGGTTGTTAGTATTAGAGGTTAGTGTGGTTTTAGTGGTAATTATGGTTGGGGTAGTTTCTATTACGGGAATCTCTAGTGGTGCTTTAGTTTTGTTTGGGGCGTAACTGGGTGCCGGTCAATGGAAAATAGTATAAAAAGAATATCTCATTTACACTGAGAAGGTAATCAGAAGATTTTTTCCTTGGGGTGATTAGAGGTATTAAGGGTTGTTCTTGTTTAAAGGCTAGTTGTTTGCTTTTTTTGGTTAATGTTTGCATTGGTTTAGTTGGGTGGAGGTTGGTGAGGGATTGTGGTTGTCTGGTTGTGGAGTATGAGTTTGGGTTGGGAAGTTTTGGGGGTAGGGTTTTTAGTTTCCCATTTTTATTGGATTGGGTTAGGGTAAGAGTTTGTTGTGCTGTTCTGTTAGTTTCTTGTTGTGTTATGATGTTTTCTTCTTTTTATATAAGTCATGAGGAAAACATGAGCCGTTTTATTTGGTTGGTTATGTTGTTTGTTTTTTCTATAATTTTATTGATTTTTGTTCCGAGGCTTTTAGGAATAATAGTTGGTTGGGATGGTTTGGGAATTGTTTCGTTTGTATTGGTTATGTACTATAAGGATAAAATTTCTTTAGGGTCTGCCATAATTACATTTTTGAGAAATCGGATTGGGGATGGTTTATTAATTGTTGGAATTGGTTTATTCAGATTTGTTGGTAGATGGCATTTTTGTGATTTGGGGGTTTATGTAGTTTCGTCAGTTTTTGTGGGATTGGTGGTCTTGGGGAGAATAACTAAAAGGGCTCAGTTACCTTTCTCAGCTTGACTTCCTGCTGCAATAACAGCCCCTACTCCGGTGTCGGCTCTGGTTCATTCGTCTACTCTTGTTACTGCTGGGGTTTATGTAGTTTTTCGATTTTCTTCAAGGATGAGGTTTGAGTGGTGTTTTTTTCTCTTGTTTGTATCAAGGCTGACTATAATGATAGCTGGGTTGAGGGCTTGTCTGGAATATGATCTGAAGAAGGTAATTGCTTTTTCTACTTTAAGTCAGCTTGGAGTGATAATATTTTCTTTAGCTATCGGTAGGCCGTTTATTGGCATTATGCACCTGGTAATTCATGCCTTGTTTAAGTCTATGATATTTTTGTGCGGTGGATACTTTATTTTTGTTTCTGGGGGTGTTCAAGATTCTCGGTTTATTGGTGGGGTTTGGACGAAGTACCCAATAGTCTCATTTTGGTTGGTCTGCTCTTGTTTATGTTTGATAGGGTTGCCGTTTTTAAGTGGATTTTATTCTAAGGATTTTATTATCGAACTTTTTATGTTTGGAAATTATGGGGTATTTGTTATATTAATTTTAGGGTTTTCTACTCTATTAACTTCTTATTACGGAACCCGCTTAATTATAAATGTTTTTTTTAAGCCCAGGGATTGTGCAGGCTATTTCTTTCCTTGTGAGAAGCGTTTGGTTATGTTGATTTCTGTCAGGATCTTGGGGGTTTGTTCTATTATTGGTGGTTCTCTGGTTCAGGGTTTGTGTAGTTCTTATTGTGGTTTTGTGGGGTTGGGTTTTGTATATAAGATGGCTGTTCTCAGGTGGCTTTTTTTGGGTGTATCTTTTGGGGTGGTTAGCCATATCAAAGGTATAGTTGTTTTTGGTCTCTGTTCGGATTTAGTTCTGAAGGAGTCTTCCAAAGTTTGGTTGATGTTAAATGATATAATAAGGAGTTTGTGGTATTTAATGTTGGTTAGTGGTCGTCCTGTTAGCTCAAAATGTATAGAGGCTGGAGTTTTGGTTGATGAGAGGGTTGAAAGTGGTTGAAGTAATATGTTTGTGATGGGTGGGGGTGGAGCTTCATCATTAATAAATATAAAGGTTTGGTTTAGTGGTGGGACTAGTTCTGCTGATTTTGTTGATGTAGTATTAGTTGATAGCGGGAAATTTTTTAGATTTAATTTGTTAGGTGCTTTCCTAAGGGTTTTGGTTTTCTTTTTAGTAGTTTTAGGGCTAATTTTTTTTGTATAAGTGATCAGCTTTTGGAAGCTTGTGTGCTTAGTGAAGTTTGTTTATCGACAGAACAACTTGTTTTTGAAGTTAGTTTCTCCTGTTGTTTATGATTTACCTGTTCCTGCTAATATTAGGGCTTTCTGAAATTTTGGCTCTCTTCTGGGGTGTTGTTTGGGAATTCAACTGGTAAGGGGTTTATTTTTAGTTATGCATTATTCTCCCGTTGTAGAATTGGCTTTTTCTTCTGTTTCACATATTGTTCGTGATGTAAATTATGGGTGGTTAATTCGCAGAATTCATGCTAATGGGGCTTCTGCTTTTTTTGCTTGTATGTTTGTTCATATTGGTCGTGGTGTTTATTACCAGTCTTACTATCTGTTCCATACGTGAATGGTTGGTGTGACTATTTTGCTTTTAAGGATGGGAATTGCTTTTTTAGGATATGTTTTACCCTGAGGTCAGATGTCTTTCTGAGGTGCCACAGTCATCACTAACTTGGTTAGTGCTATTCCTTATTTGGGTTCCTGACTTGTTGAGTGGATTTGGGGAGGATTCTCCGTTGGGGACGCTACTTTGAAGCGTTTTTTTGTCCTTCATTTTTTACTTCCTTTTGTTTTAGCTGGGTTGGTGGTGTTGCACATTATTTTTTTACATGATACTGGCTCTAGAAATCCACTTGGTGTTGGTGCTGAGTGTGATAAAGTTCCTTTTCATAATTATTTTGTTTTAAAGGATTTATTGGGGGCTGTTGTTCTTGCGATGGTTTTGTTGGGAATTTGTTTTTTTTCTCCGGATCTTTTTTTAGATCCAGTTAATTTTGTTCCAGCTGACCCAATAAAGACTCCTATCCACATTCAGCCAGAGTGGTATTTTTTATTTGCGTATACTATTTTGCGAAGGATTCCTAATAAGCTTGGGGGTGTGGTAGCTTTGGTGATATCAATTGCTATTCTTTATACGATGCCTTTTAGTCCAAAGAGTAATTTTAAAGGTTTAAGAATGTACCCATTGTCTCAAGTGTATTTTTGGGTGTTGGTTGGTAGTTTTATTGTGTTAACTTATATTGGGACTTGTGATGTGTCTACTCCTTATGTAGAGGTTGGTATTACTAGAAGGTTTATCTATTTTTCTTTTTACATTTTTAACCCTGTGTTGTTGGGGTTTTGGGATAATTTAAGGGTAAATAGGTTGAAGTAGGATGAGATTTTGTTTAAATGTAGAAAATTTATTGGTGAAATTGTAAGTATTATGTGAGAAAATCATTGTTTTTAGTATTGTTGAAAGAATTAGGTTAATTAAATTTATAAGAAATTTGTTGGAAGGTGTTTAAAGATATATTAAGATAATAAAAAAGAAGAGATTAATTCTTGTACTTTTTGTATCATGGTCTATAGAGGTTAGAAATATATATATTTTCCTGAAGATTGCGGAGCTACTTTTTGGGATTTTTAGTGTTGCAATATTAAGGGGAACTAAAAAGTAGTGGTGAAATGTTTGTCGGAGCAGTTGATAGCTGGTTAAAAGGAAAATGTATTTGAGTACAGGGTTAAAAAATCTGGTAATATGGCCAGAGTTATTTGATTTTGATCTTTTTGGGGTTAAGCTCAAAAAGGTATGAGTTAATGAGTTAAGTTAAGGTTAGTAAGTAGGCTTAGAATTTGCTTTCTTTTTGAGTTTGTTATAAATCTAACCTTTCAAACAATATTACTTGAGGTACCTTTATTTGTTTTTAATTATAGAAAAAAGATTAGTATAGAATTAGTAGTAATCTAAAATTATAAATTTAAATTTTTTTTGTTAATTTTATTAAAGAGTTGATAGAAAAAAAATTTATTTTGAAGGAACTCGACAAATATTTTTTTCGCTTGTTTATCAAAAACATCGCCTCTTGAGGAAAGAACATGAGAGGTTGTACCTGCCCTATGGCTTCATAAGGTGAAGTTAAATGGTTGCAGCTAAATGCTGTACTAAGGTAGCGTAATAAGTTGCCTCTTAATTGGGGGCTAGAATGAAGGGTTTGACGTAAAAAAGTTTGTCTCCAAAATAAAAGTATGAAGTTTTCTTTTCAGTGAAAAGTCTGATATAATGGTAAAAGACGAGAAGACCCTGTCGAGCTTGATAAAACATACAAAAAATAGTGTATTAATAAGTTTAGCTGGGGCAGTTCGGAACAAAAAAAAGTTTCGTTTATATAATAGAGATCCGACTCATGTCGAATGAAGAAAAAGCTACCGCAGGGATAACAGCGCTATTCCTCTTGAGAGGACTAATTGAAGGGGGAGATTGCGACCTCGATGTTGGATTAAGGTTACTTTCTGGTGCAGCCGTTAGAGTAGTAAGACTGTTCGTCTTTTAATACCTTACGTGATCTGAGTTCAGACCGGCGTGAGCTAGGTCGGTTTCTATCTTTATTGGGTCAGCTCATCGTACGAAAGGATTTGGGTTGTCAGTTTTACTGTTTTAGGTTTAAAGAGGGTAATTATTTGGTGTAGTTTATAAAAGAGTGATATTGGATATGTTTTCGGTTTTTGACTATGGTTATGGTGTCTATTTTCTAGGTGAGGGATTGGTGTTATGTGTTTCTAGCTTGGTGGGTATTTTTTTGGTATTAAACTTGTTTAATTTTTGGGCTGGGTTTAGTGATTTTGGTGTATTTTTTGGGGTGGTTGGTAAGGGGGCTTCTATTGCTTTGAAGGATTTTCGTGTATCTAAAATTGGAGGTGGAATTTTGTTTTTTTGTTCTTTAGTAATGTATGTTTTGTCTTCAGTTTTTATAGGTTTATCTCCTTTCGTTTTCATACTGGCTTCTCAGTTTGCTTTTACTTTTTCCATTTCGTTGTGTTTGTGATTTTCTATTATATTAATAACAGCGTATGGTGGTTATAAGAGAATGTTTAGTCTTTATGTCCCTTCTAGTGCCAGTCCTTTTGATGCTTTTTTTATTATGATGTTTGAGGTTTTGAGTCATTTTATTCGACCTTTAACTTTGAGGCTACGGTTTTCTTTTAATGCTATTACTGGCCAGGTATTAATGGGAATGCTAGGTTCTTGTGTTAGTTGTTTTATTTTGTTTTCGGGGGGTGGGTTAGTGGTTTTGGATTTGTCTGGTTTGTCAAGTGCTATGGAATTCGATGGAGTTGATTTTTTATTGTCTGTTGGATCCTCTTCTGTGGTTGTTGATAGTGTAAGATGTTTTTTCAATGGAATTGTTGAGGTTTTTTCTTATTATTTAGGGGTTGGTGGGTTGTTGAGTGGGGGGTTGTGTGGATTTGGGTTATTATTATTTTCTTTAATGGAATTATTTATAATCTCTATACAGGTAATGTTGTTTATTGGTTTAGTTGTTCTTTACTATGAAGATATTCCTGAAAGGGTTAGATAAATAGGGATAAACTAATAAAAGTTGTTGGGTTCATACCCCGAAGATGAGGATGTTTCTCTCCCTTTAAAAATAATTTTGGTTATTTGGCTCTGGTAAGTTGTTGGCGTTTTCTAGGTTTACACATGGTGTTTATTGAGTGTTGGGAGTTGTCTAGTTGCTGATGGATTTTTAAATAATATCTTTAAGTGATTTAGAAAGTTCGTTTAGCTGGGTTGTTGAATGTATGAAAAAATCCCCGTATCTCCAGTGTTTAATATTAAGGTTTGAATCGTGGAAACACGGCTTTAGCTAAGAAAAAAAAAGAAGGAAATAAAGTGCCAGCACCTGCGGTCAAACTTTTTGCTTTAAGTCGGTATTTTCGTATAGCGAAAAGTTAGTGAAGTTTGGGTTGATTTTTGTCTGTTAAATTGGTAAAATATTCATAGACGATTGTTCTTAATCCCTAAAATTAGTTTTTTTGGAGTCTGAAAAATGGACCAGGATTAGAGACCCTGTTACTTAAGATGTAAAGTTCAAGCTACGGGGACTACGAGCATAGATGCTTAAAACCCAAAGAGCTTGGCGGTTTCTCATACCCATTTAGGGGAACTTGGCGATTAAACCGATAAACCACGATTTTATTGTACTCTTTTATTTCTTAACATACCGCCGTTGTCAATCCACCCTGGAAGGAAATGATGGGGGTTTATGTAGTTGGTATAACTATTGAATTCAGGTAGACGTGTTGGTTAAAAAGGAGGTTTAGCTGAGTTACAATTGATAGTCAATACGAATTTTTTTTTGAAATAAAAAAATGAAGGTGTACTTAAAAGTAAGTTTTTTGTGAGTTTTTGGAGCTGAATTGAGTAATTGAGTTGTGTACAAATTGCCCGGCACCCTCGTATATTTAAGATGAGGTAAGTCGTAACATAGTAATACTACCAGAAGGTGGTGTTTTATAAGATGTCACGAACTGGTTATCATTTAGTTGATATAAGACCTTGGCCTCTTACGGCTTCTATTGGTGCTTTTTGTTTAACTAGCGGTTTGGTTAGGTTTATACACTACGGAGGGTATAAATTAGCTTTTCTTGGTTTGTTGTTGGTGTTGATGACTAGGGTTGTTTGGTGGACTGATGTCGTCACTGAAGGAACTATGATGGGTTGTCACACCTCTTTGGTGGCTCGTGGGTTGCGTATTGGGATGGGGTTATTTATTTTGTCAGAAGCTGCTTTTTTTTTGTCCTTCTTTTGGGCATTTTTTCATTGTAGATTTGGTGCTTTAATGCAAATAGAAACCTGACCCCCTGTTGGTGTAAAAGCTTTTAAGGTTTATGGTATTCCTGTACTTAATACTGGGTTGTTATTGGCTTCTGGTGTTACTGTTACTTGGACTCATAAGGCAATCCAGTGTTGCCATAATAGAAAGGAGGATTTAATTAGTCTTGGTTTGACTATTTTTTTAGGTCTTTCGTTCACAAAAGTTCAGTTAGATGAATATTTGACTTGTTCTTTTAGAATTTGGGATGGAGCTTTTGGAAGGACTTTTTTTGTAATAACTGGATTTCATGGTTTACATGTAATTGTTGGAAGTCTATTTTTGATTGTTTGTTTTTTTCGTTGTATGTATGATCATTTTTATGTTGGAGAAAATCATGTTGGTCTTCAGGCTGCAATTTGATATTGGCATTTTGTTGATGTAGTTTGAATTTTTGTGTTTACTTTTGTTTATTGTTGAGGGTTTTGGTCATAGAAGTAAAGTAGAGTGGTTAGGTTGTGTTTATTGTTGTTTTTGGTTAGATTAGCTGTAATTGTTAAACAAAGGTTTCATCTTTTCATAGTTGTGTTAGGGTTGGATTTGATGGCATTGAGCTTAAGGGTGATGTGTTTTGATGTGTTTTCTTTTAGAATTATATCTACAATGGGATTGGCTGTAATATTTTTGTGTTTGGGTGTTTGTGAGGCATGTTTGGGACTATCATTATTGGTAAAAGTTGTTCGGGTAGTTGGAGTTAGGAAGTCAGCCGTTTTTTTCTCGTGCTATAGATAGGTTTATGTCAATTTCTTCTAGAACTTTAAAATTTCAGTTCAGCGAGCAGTTATTTTTCAATGATAACTGTTCGGGGCGTTCTGGTTTTAGGGATGGAGAAAGAGGCTAATTTTGTTGAGGTTTTAACTTAAAATAGAGTGTTCAGCTGTTACCTGAATGGTGTAATGTTATTACATTCCTCGACTATTTTGATGATTTATAATATTTATTGGATCATTATGTTTCAGAGCTATTTCACATTTGTAAAAATTAACAAAGTGGATTGGGAGTGGTTGCTCCTATAGTTCCTCAAAACCCCTTTTTCCGTGAAGGGTAGCTTTCACCTTCTTAATCAAATTTGATTGAGATGAAAGGCTTTCGGTGACCCCCCCCACCGAAAGAGTGAAGTACCTGGAAAGAGGAGGTTATATAATGGGGGGGGGGGGTATATATATATATATATATATATAGGTAAATACGATCATTCACAATTATTACCATAACTGAATAGTTATGGTTACTATAATATGATAGCATCTCAGTGCTATCATATTATAATAATAAATAATATTTAATATATAATAATATTAATAAAAATCAAGGGGAGGGGGAGTCTGAGGGGGGAGGGGGTTGTTAATCAATTCGATAGTTTAGAAGAATTTTGGCTTTGGGAGTCAGGGGTCCCTTTTAGTAGGGTGAATTGAGTGGCTCAGTTAAGTCCTTTGTTTGTTGTAATTATTTTTTTGTTAAATTGATTTTTTTTGGGGGTTGTATTTTGTTTGATGTGGTGGAGTGGTCGAAGATGTTATTCTTTTTAGTTGTTGAGTTTGTATTTGGTTGGGATTAGTTTAGGGCTTTTATTATTTTGCAGTAGATTTTCTTTTTTTGATTTGAGTGTTATTGTTGGGGTGGTTGTTTGTTGTGTGTTGGGTTGTTGTGTTTGGAGGTTAGGGTTGTTATATACTCAAATTGATGGGGGTATCTATGTTGGAAGATGGTTTTATGGTGACGGGATAAGAGCTTTGATGGTTTTTATGAGTTGTTTGGTTGTGCTTTTGAGAATGGTGTGTAGCGATAAAGATTTTAAGGTTGGTAGATTAGGGCTACATTTTGGGGTTGGTGGCTTCAGATTGTGCTTAGTAGGTTTGATGTTAAATTGTATCTTATTTTTTTATTGTTCTAGGTTGTTTTCTTTTTATATTTTGTTGGAAAGTTCTTTGTTTCCTACTTTACTGCTTATTATTTGTTGGGGCTATCAGCCAGAACGGTTGCAGGCCGGGATGCTTATTGTTCTTTATACTGTTGGTTCTTCAATGCCTTTTTTGTTTGGTGTGGTGTGGATATACTTGGTTAGGGGTTCTGATAGGTTTGGTATGGTTGGTTGTAGAGAGTTGGTTGGTGGCGTTTTTGGGGGGTTGTGCTGGTTGTTGTTTTTGGTAGGATTCCTGGTTAAGCTTCCAATATTCTTTCTACATAGTTGGTTGCCTAAGGCTCATGTAGAGGCTCCTGTTAGTGGATCAATAATTTTAGCTGGAATTCTTTTGAAGTTTGGGGGTTTTGGTTTTTGGCGATTTTTACCTATTGTTTCGGCTGTTAGTTTTGGTGTTTTGGAGGGGTTGGTGGTTTTTGGGTTTATTGGTGGGTTAGTTTCTAGAATTATCTGTTTTCTTCAATCAGACATAAAGGCTTTGATTGCTTACTCTTCCGTAAGTCACATGAGATTGGTGATTGTTGGAATAATAAGATTATATGGGTTAGGTTGGGCATCAAGGGTTTGTATGATGTTTGCTCATGGTGTTTGTTCTCCTTGTATATTTGCTTTGGCAAATTACAGATATTCTTATTTTGGTAGACGTAGGATGATGCTATGTAAAGGCTTACTTATGGTAAGTCCTAGCATTTCTTTTATATGGTTTATCTTTTGTGCCTTAAATTTAGGATGTCCTCCATCTTTAAATTTTTTTAGTGAGGTTATGTTGGTGTTGGTTGGGGTTAGTTTTTTTAAGGGATTTATTGTTTTATTCATTCTGATGTTAGTTTTTGGTGGGGCCTATTCTATACATTTATATTGTAGGTTGAATCACGGTCCTTATCCGTGGGTTGGTTATACTTGTGGGGTTGTTAGCGATCGAATGATTTGGGGGTGTTGGGTCAGGTTGGTTTTATTGTTTTTTTGTTTTGTTTGTTTGGACTTGAGGATAGTTGTTTGTTAGGTTATTACTAGTATAAGTGAGTATGCGAGTTTTCCAAACTCGAGGTTTACATTAGAGTAGGTAATAAAATTAGAAGGAGGCTGGGCACAACGGAGCTTCTAACTTTGTTTGTGGGGGGTTCAATTCCTTCTCTCTTTCTGTGTATAGGATTAAGGTTTCTCCTTCTGTCGTTTTATTTAGTTTTATTTTATTGGGAGGGGTTGTCATTACTGTGGTTAGTCCGAGTATTTTGGGGGCTTGGTTTGGTATGGAGGTAAATTTGTTTGCTGCTATTCCGTTGTTTTGTGGGAAAAGTGGGAGGGAGTCAGTTAGGTGTGTAAAATATTTTGTGTTTCAAGCTTTAGGGTCTGGATTTATTTTTATTAGGTTGTTGGTGGGGTTGGGGTTGGGGAGGTTAGTTGAATTGGGGTTAAAGAGGTTTTTGGTTGGTGGTTTAATAGTGTTGGGTATAAGGTTGAAACTTGGTTTGTTTCCATGTCATATGTGGGTTCCTGAGGTTGTGGTGGGGTTGGGGTGGTTGAATTGTTTTTTATTAATGGTTGTTCAAAAAGTAGCTCCTATCTGGGTGGTTAGGGGTGTTGGTATTTGTGATTTGTGGGTTTTTTTGTTAATATGTATTTGTTGTTTAACCTCTTTTTTTGGTGCATTAGGTGGTTTGAGTCAGGTTTCTATCCGATCTTTATTGGCTTATTCTTCTTTAGTTCATTCTGGTTGGGTTGTTATTGTGTCTTTGGTTAGTGTTTTTATTTTTATTAGCTACATACTTCTTTATTGTATAATTCTTGGTGGATTGGTAATTAGGTTATGAGGTCTTGGTTTTAATAGTTTGTATCATAGAAGAGGGGTTATGGGCAATGTTAGAATCAGGAATCATTGAGTTTGGGTTGGTTTATATTTTATGTCACTAGCTGGTGTGCCACCTTTTTCTGGGATGTTTATAAAAATTATGTCAGTGGTGGTTTTGTGTACATCTCAACCAGCATTTTTGGTTGTTTTGATTGTGTCTTCTTTGATTAGTCTTTATTTTTATTTGAGGGTGTTTTTTTCGTCTTATCTAGGGTTAGGTAGAAGTGGCGTTTTTGGGGAGTTTTTATTTAGTGGTTTGGTTAGGTCTAATCGGTTGGGGTTGTGTTTGTGTCTAAATTTACTTTTATCTCCTCTTGTTATTATTGTTGGAATTTGGTTTTTGGTGGTTTAGGTGTGATACTTTAAGTAAAAGGTTAGATTTGCATTCTTAAATTGGGTAGAGTTTTGCTCTCACGCCGGTTTGTGAACTAGAGCTAACAATTTGTCTTTATAGCTTATTTTAAAGCGCAGCGTTGAAGGTGTTGAGAAAGAATATTGTTCTTGAAGACAAGAAGTTTCACACAGTAGTTTAAGGAGAATGGTGCATTGTGGATGTATTGGTTGGCTGTAGAAAGGCTACGTGTGTCAAAAAGAAGGTGTAAAAAATTTGGCACGCAGGTTTTTGGTTCCTGAGGAATCACTTCGATTGTGTTTCTTTTTATTTTGTCTCGTAGTTCAATAAGAATTATAAATTGCAAACTTATAGGTGAACTGTGTTCCGAGGCTT